TTCAGTCTCCGGTTCATATTTCGTCGACCAATCCTTCCTAATTCACATCTTTGTTGAAAAAATTTCTTTTGTAATTCCTTACATAAGGACTCAGAAAATACTGGATCCCCACCCACGCAAGCAAATTGTTGATAAAACTCCAAAATAGCATTTTCTTTTGACCCAATCTTTTTTTTCTCCTTATCATTCGAGAAAGACAAGAAAATTTCAGGGTAACAAACATTATCTAGAATGGCTCTTAAATTCGAACCCATAGCTGATGATAGAACTAGAATAGATATTTTTTGTTTCCTACTTACACGTGCCCATATCCTTGTTCTTTTATCAATCTCTAATTCCGATCTTCCTCCCCAATCTGATATTATAGTGCTGGTATAGACAGAAATTCCGTTATGATCCAATTCTGAACGGTAGTAAATACCCGGGCTTTGCAATATTTGATTGATCACAATTCTGTATATTCCATTTACTATAGAGGTTCCCAGAGAATTCATTAAAGGAATGTTTCCAATAAAAACAGTTTGTTGTTGCATATCTCTACCGGTTTTCCAAATTAATCCCGCGGGTACATATAATTCAGAAGAATATGTGAGCGATTCATACACAGCATCTCTTTCTGTTATCAAGGGCTCCACCAATTGATATCTTTCCACAAATAATTGAAATTCCATTTCTTGATCTCTATCTTCAATTTTTGGAAACTTATGAAATTCTTCTGTCAAGCCCCGATTAATGAACCTACAAAATCCCTCAAATTGTATCTGACTAAATCCAGGTATTGTGGACATTCCCTCATTTCCATTCCGGAGCATCTTAATCTTAAGTTTCCTATTTATTTATTGAAAAATCACATTATTGGATCATCACTATTCATCGAACCGGACGGATCGATCTCGCAATGATGGAATGTATATTTTGTTTACTGAATCACATGAAATTTTACCCAACCCCATATATGTATTTCATACGTATGAACGGAGACGAGGTGGAGGAATAAAGAGCCTTTTCGACGCAAGTTCGAATTTGCGACAAGTACAAATAGAAAAATTGATACAAAATTCCTAAAATTCTGTCACTTACACTTATGGAGTCTTGTATAGAATATCAAAATGGATCCAATTTCTACCTATTATTATGATATTACCATAGGATTGGATACAAAAAAAAAAAAAGGATTCAGGATTTAATCTCCTCTCTATGAATGGGATAAAGACAGAATAATCAGAAGTAGTATAGAGTTTCCTTTTTTTTTTTTAGCACACTCAATTGAATTTTATTGCAAAAAAGAATTCACGGAATTCCTATTTGATATTCAAAATATTCAATGAAAAATTCAAGGACGATGATTCTTTAATCGGGATATGCGCATAAGAGTGAGACCCGGCTCGGTATCTGGGTAAGAACAATTTATGTTCTGGGGTTTACATATACACATATATGTTGTTATAATTGAAATTGAAAAATATTTATTATTGAAAGGATACTCATTAGTCATAAATAAATTTGTTTTTCTTATGCCATTAAGGAAACAAAATTTCATTTGATATAAAAATGAAAGACCCGTTCGATAATTCAAAGTAAATGATTAATAGTTCCAATTTGCCCTGAATTTTGCAGCCTGTGACCGAAAATCCATTTTTTAGGATAAGTACGACCGACGGGATTCAAGATAAAAAAAAAAAATGAATAGAATATAGAATATGGATAATCTTTTTATCCATTTTGGATTGAATCGAATTGGGCGACATGGCCAAGTGGTAAGGCGGGGGACTGCAAATCCTTTATCCCCGGTTCAAATCCGGGTGTCGCCTAATCAACAAAAGATTAAGAACTAAGCAAAGCAGACGTGTCAATACTTTTTTTAGAATCCACGGGTTCTGGGTGGGTGTGGCCCAAACCGGTACGGTGCAAATATGGATGAAACAACCTATTTATTTGATTATTTATTAATGATTAGTTCGGACCATTTATTTTATTTTGAAATTTAATCAAATAAATAGTGAGAGTGTCAATTCTGGGATTCAGAACTACGAAATCCAGAGGTCGGAAATCTTGGTATCCAATCCTGTTCCTAAAGGATCCTCTTTTTTTTTCTCCTAGGATTAAAGAAGAGATTATACAAAAAACTATAATATAAAGATCCCCTAATTATCTTATACTATATTATCTTATCCTACCCTCACCTCAGTTCAGTAAGGTAGTGTCTAGTGACTCCGTCTGATATTAAATAGGAAATTAGATTGGATAGAATGAAGGGAACTCAATTTAGGAATTGTGGAAAGGTGCAAAGATACTTTAGTATCCAGACTCACGAGAGTCTCTGAGTGCTCAGACATGCAATGCAATCAGGATGGTCTGTCTGCTCTTATAGAGTCAAAATAGATATCTGATAGAAAGTTATCTAGCTTGATGGTATATTTTTCTGTTTTTGCATATGAAAGAAGGGTACCAAAACAACAGATTTTACTATTCTTTATTCTTACCTGCTCCATTAGGAGCATTCCTTCAAAAAAATCTATCGAATCATAACATAGAAAGTAGGAAAGACTCTTTGGATTTAGCCATACCATTAGATCATATTGACAATTCCAAAAAACTAATCATACTATCATCATAGTATGATGAGGGTCGGGCAGATATGCCCCCATCGTCTAGTGGTTCAGGACATCTCTCTTTCAAGGAGGCAGCGGGGATTCGACTTCCCCTGGGGGTAGGGTACTACGAAAGGAAATTGATCATGGATTATCAAGATTATCAATAAGCCTAGAATTAATTCTTCCTGGGTCGATGCCCGAGCGGTTAATGGGGACGGACTGTAAATTCGTTGGCGATATGTCTACGCTGGTTCAAATCCAGCTCGGCCCAAAAATTAGCCCCTCCATGAGTATGATATAATTAATTTGTCCTACAAAAACAGAAATGCCTAATCTAATCCATAGAAATGAAGAGAAAAAGTCCATTTTTTGCTCTATCCATATTTTTCTCATCCGTTCTGATCTTTCTAACGATCTATATTCATGATTCTTAAATCTTAAATAAAGTATCAAGAAAGGAAAAAGGGTCTTTTTTTCTCATTGAAAGATTGAATATCCTTTTTTTACAATAAAAAAAAGAACCACAGGCCGGCTTATTAGTAATTCGTATCACTCTCACTAAAGCATATATTTATGTGGATATCAATATATCATTCGTGTATCTCTTATAACATGACGAGTAGAATATTCTTATGAAACCATAAGAATATGTATGCCATACGCCTTGCTGGGATTGTAGTTCAATTGGTCAGAGCACCGCCCTGTCAAGGCGGAAGCTGCGGGTTCGAGCCCCGTCAGTCCCGAACTAGGATATAGGACCTGATGGATTTTTCATTCAATTCATCTCTCTATTTTCTGCGAAAGGCAACACAGGGAACAAAATGGAATTCCGGTGGGGGATCCCTATTTCTTTTGTTTTTTGTTTCACATTTCTCATCAGACAAAGACGGAAATTTCCATTTCTTCCACTAGTATCAATTTCTAAGGTAGAGACATATGTGGGTTGGTACAATCGGCGGTATTACATTACAATATTCAGACTATATTGATTGAGTATTTTAAGAGATACCATACTCACTTTCTTTTTAATTGTTCTTGATCATTTTAAATTGTTCTTGATCAATAAAATGGAATAGAGTGTCCTCATTTTTACCAAGAGTGCAGACACAACTTATCTTCGTTTATTGTACGATACACAATAAACTTCATATAATTACCTTGACAGAGTACTACTTTTCGGGTTAAATCACCCCTTTTCGATTCGAATTCCGGCTTTGTTTATGTTATCCTCAATTATTAATTAATACTAATTGGTTGGAAGCAACCTATCTCATTCTCATTCAAATTGCATACTGAATTTGTAATATATACGTTCTAATCCCAATCCAAGAAGAGTATACTAATTAAATAAAAAGATTAAATAAAAAGAAAAGGCCACCCAAGCAACCCCCCCCCCCTCTTTATTTTTATTAGTAAATTGGTTGGAATATTCGATTTTTTATACTTAATCTGTCCTTTTTTACATCTCACTTCTACTGTTTGTTTGGATTGGATCTGTGTATGACCCATAGTGGTTATATGATACCTAATAATTGTATGTATTATATGTATACTATCGTATGTATAAGTAGTAGAATTGTATAAGGAAGATAATAGGTTATAGAAAAAAAGGTGAAAAAAAAAAAAATGAAAGTCCAATGATAGGATTTATGATTCAATCAAAAATACAATTTTTGATTTATATTTAGTATGGATAAGGGATTTTACTATGTTATACTATTCAATTCTCGACAAGGAATCCATTTGATAGATCAGATATTGTTATTCATAATATTGATCTGATTCAGTATCATCAGGATTCAGTATCATCAGGATGCAATTCATCCCATTGAATTTACAGGAATCAAATTTATCATCTCTATGGGATTAGATCCCGAGTTATTGCGAAACAAAAAACAAAAAGAAGATTATGGAAGTAAATATTCTTGCACTTATTGCTACTGCACTGTTCATTTTAGTTCCTACTGCTTTTTTACTTATCATATACGTAAAAACAGTCAGCCAAAATAATTAATTTGAATCAAACTTGAATTAGTAGTTCTTATCAATGATTGAAGAAATGAAAGAAAGAGATTCAACAAACTTTCAGTCTGAAATGAAATGATCGGGCTGGAATCAGAAATAGAAGTATCTGAGATAGTGTGGTAGAAAGAACTATATATAGTTCTTTCTACCACACTATCTTAGTATTATAGAATGTTTCTAAAGTTGTATTGTCTACGAATATAGTCTTTGTTTCGTATAGATCAATTTCATATATGTACATACATATATTAGATGTACCTCGAAATAGTATTCTAATTTTTTTTAGGCTTCGCAAAAGAAAATGATCACAATAAAGAATTGATACAATTGAATTATTCAATCGATTATTCAATTAGTACTCTATAACCCTAGAGTCCACTC